GAATGATTTGATTAATGAATATTCTATTCGATTCTTTCTTCAACTTGGAATCGATTCTTTTTATTTTTCATATAAATTGATTTTGCATATAATTGCATATAAATAAAAAATAAAATACGGGTTCGGTTCGTCTTTTTTGAAATAGTTTTTCATTAGTATACCTATTTATTTTATATAGGTATATCTTGCATCCTTTCTGGAGTTTCGATATAAGGATTCCTTTACCAACAGTCAACTCCATTTGTTAGAATAGCTTCCATTGAGTCTCTGCACCTATCCTTCTTTTTATTATTCTCGCTTGCTGAACCTTTGTTTTTTTTTCGTAAAATAATAGGATTTGGCCCAGGATTGCCCATTTTTCATTCCAGGGTTTCTCTGAATTTGAAAGTTATCACTTAGTAGGTTTCCATACCAAGGCTCAATCCAATCCAATTAAGTCCGTAGCGTCTACCAATTTCGCCATATCCCCTTTGTGTCTTGAGATTAAGATCTCATTAGGATGCCCTTCCTTCCCCCTTTCTCCTTCCTTTCCCCTTTCTTTCATTTATTTATTTTCTTTCTTTTTATGCGAAACCGTTGAATTTAGTAGATATAGATACTGATTCTTATATCGAAGGGTCGTTACCTATTTTATTTCTTCTTTGTTTATCTTCTTTCGTCTCTATCGGAGACCCATATTTATTTGGTCCAATCAGAAAATATTTTATCATTTCTGTATTCGCAATTCAATATAGATGGATATTCCATAACATATATATGCGCCTCTTACTCTCAGTTTTCTCAGGCAATTTGGTGGAATACTCGAACGGTCGATTCTTTTTTTTTTTTCGTCTTAGCTTCCGACTTTATGAATGAAAACAAAAGAAAGGAGTCTCTCATTATGATCTGGATTTCATTTCTATGGGTTGCATCTTTTTTCTTTAATTTCATTTTTATTCTTATCCTTTTATTAGACTATTAGACTATCCTATATAACCATAATAAGATAACTAAAAAAATGAAAATTTAAATTGAATTTATGAATTTATTCATTATTAATTTTATAATATAATAGCTAGAACTAATTATTTAATAGCTAGAACTAATTATTCCATTCATTTCTATTTCGAATTCGAAGATAATTCGAATTATTTAGTCTAAAAAACAAAGTTTCATTCGAATTATCTAGACTTATAACGTATCATTTATATAATGATAATATATATATAAATGCATAAAAAGATTTTCACTCTAATTATCCAATTATTAGATTCTATTTAGAACTCTAAACTAAATAAATTAAATCTATTAAATCTATCTATTAAATTCAATTTATATCTATATAAAAAATTATATCTAATTTAAATGTAAAATTATCTAATTTAAATGTAAAATATACTAAAATATAAAATAAAAATAGAGTCAAAAATAGAGTAATATTATACTAATATATATAATATACTAAATAGAATATACTAATAGAATAAATATAACATATAATATAATAAATAGAATATAAAATAGAATATAATAAATAGAATATAAAAAAAGATAACTAAGATAAAAAAAGATAAATAATATATGGGATAAAAAAAGATAAATAATATATGGGATAAAAAAAGATAAATAATATATGGGAGAAAAAAAGATAAATAATATATGAAATTCATACTCATAGATAAATAATAAATATATATAAATATATATAAATCTTTTTATAATTATAAATTAGAATTATAAAATTATAATGAATTTTTAATAATTATAATATTAATAATATGATTAAATTAAAATCTCATTTTTAATATGATTTAAATATAATCAAATAGAATTAAATAATTAAAATAATTTTTAAAATTAAAATTTTAATTTAAAATAGAATTATTATATTCTTAATTATTATATTCTAATAATATTAGATTGAATATTAGATTGAATCTACCATTATTATATTAAATATGTTATATTAAGTATGGCATTTAAAATTTTAAATTCTAGTTTTTCTAAATTCGAGTCTTTCGAGTCTATAATTCATATTAATAATTCATAGTAATTATGCAAAACTAATAGATAGAGATAAGAAGATAGTTAATAGATAAGATCGTAATAGTTTGCTGAATTCCTATGGATACAAAATTTCTATTATTTTATTTGAGCCCGCTTAGCTCAGAGGTTAGAGCATCGCATTTGTAATGCGATGGTCATCGGTTCGATTCCGATAGCCGGCTTTCCCTATTTGTTTGCTTTTTTACTTTTTTACATGATTGATAATGTTTTTTTGAAATCAAAGAACATTGAAAAAGCTTTTTCCCCTTTTCTTTCCAAAGGTCAACGATCTGTTTATTATGTCGTAGAAACTTCCAATTAGGAATAAAATTGGAGGAGTTAGATCTTTGCAGAATAAATCAAGAAAAAAAAAAGGAAACTTTTTTTTGGTTTAAGGTTTAATTTAATTTATTTATATATTTAATTTATTTATATTTTTATTTATTATAATTATATATATTTTAATTTCTATTTT